GTGACCCTAATCAATCGATGACTTTTCTCCACCAACCACAAAGACATTGGCACCCTATATCTAATCTTCGGTGCATGGGCCGGTATAGTTGGCACCGCACTTAGCCTACTTATCCGCGCAGAGCTTGGACAACCCGGCACTCTCCTAGGAGACGATCAAATTTACAATGTAATTGTAACTGCCCATGCTTTCGTAATAATCTTCTTCATAGTCATGCCTATCATAATCGGGGGCTTCGGAAACTGACTAGTACCCCTCATAATTGGTGCCCCGGACATAGCATTCCCGCGAATAAACAACATAAGCTTCTGACTCCTACCTCCATCGTTCCTCCTTCTTCTAGCCTCCTCCACAGTCGAAGCTGGCGCAGGCACAGGATGAACAGTATACCCCCCACTGGCCGGTAATCTAGCTCACGCCGGAGCCTCTGTAGACCTAGCCATCTTCTCCCTTCACCTTGCAGGAGTCTCCTCCATTCTAGGGGCTATTAACTTTATTACAACTGCTATCAACATAAAACCACCAGCCCTATCACAATACCAAACCCCATTATTCGTATGATCAGTTCTCATCACTGCTGTCCTCCTCCTCCTGTCCCTACCAGTCCTTGCCGCTGGTATCACCATACTTCTCACAGACCGAAACCTAAACACTACATTCTTCGACCCCGCAGGTGGCGGTGACCCTGTACTATATCAACACCTCTTCTGATTCTTCGGCCACCCCGAAGTCTATATTCTAATCCTACCAGGCTTTGGAATCATCTCTCATGTAGTAGCCTACTACCCAGGCAAAAAAGAACCATTTGGCTACTTAGGAATAGTATGAGCCATGCTATCCATTGGATTCCTGGGCTTTATTGTCTGAGCTCACCACATATTTACAGTAGGCATAGACGTAGACACCCGAGCATACTTTACATCAGCCACCATAATTATTGCCATCCCAACAGGCATCAAAGTCTTTAGCTGATTAGCTACGCTACACGGAGGGACCATCAAATGAGACCCCCCAATACTATGGGCCCTAGGCTTCATCTTCCTATTTACTATCGGAGGCTTAACAGGAATTGTCCTAGCAAACTCCTCCCTAGACATTGCCCTACACGACACATACTACGTAGTAGCCCACTTCCACTATGTCCTATCAATAGGAGCAGTCTTTGCTATCCTAGCAGGATTCACCCACTGATTTCCCCTATTCACAGGATACACCCTACACCCCACATGGGCAAAAGCCCACTTTGGAGTTATATTCATCGGCGTAAACCTAACATTCTTCCCTCAACACTTCCTAGGACTCGCCGGCATACCACGACGATACTCAGACTACCCAGACGCCTATACCCTATGAAACACTATGTCCTCTATTGGATCGCTAATCTCAATAACAGCGGTAATCATACTAATATTTATTATCTGAGAGGCCTTAGCATCAAAACGCAAAGTCTCGCAGCCAGAGCTTACCTCCACCAACATTGAGTGAATCCATGGCTGCCCACCCCCCTACCACACCTTCGAAGAGCCAGCCTTTGTTCAAGTACAAGAAAGGAAGGAATCGAACCCTCGTACGCTGGTTTCAAGCCAACCGCATCAAACCACTTATGCTTCTTTCTTATGAGACGTTAGTAAACTAATTACATAGCCTTGTCAAGACTAAATCACAGGTGAAAACCCTGTACTTCTCAAATGGCTAACCACTCACAATTCGGATTTCAAGATGCCTCATCCCCTATCATAGAAGAACTTGTTGAATTCCACGACCACGCCCTAATAGTTGCCCTAGCAATTTGCAGCTTAGTCCTCTACTTACTGGCACTAATACTTATAGAAAAACTATCCTCAAACACCGTCGACGCACAAGAAGTCGAACTAATCTGAACAATCCTACCGGCCATCGTCCTCATCTTACTCGCCCTCCCATCACTGCAAATCCTCTACATAATAGACGAAATCGATGAGCCAGACCTAACCCTAAAAGCCATCGGCCATCAATGATATTGAACCTATGAGTACACAGACTTCAAAGACCTTATGTTCGACTCATACATAACCCCAACTGCAGAACTTCCGCCAGGACATTTCCGGCTACTAGAAGTAGACCACCGCGTTGTTGTCCCAATAGAATCCCCAATTCGTATCATCGTCACCGCCGATGACGTTTTACATTCCTGAGCGGTCCCATCCTTAGGGGTAAAAACTGACGCAATTCCTGGGCGACTAAACCAAACATCATTCATCACCACTCGCCCAGGAATCTTCTATGGCCAATGCTCAGAAATCTGTGGAGCCAACCACAGTTACATACCCATCGTAGTAGAATCAACCCCTCTTTCCCATTTCGAATCTTGATCCACACTACTATCCTCTTAATCATTAAGAAGCTATACAGCAGCGCTAGCCTTTTAAGCTAGAGAAAGAGGATCGCCCGCCCCTCCTTAATGACATGCCTCAACTAAACCCAAACCCCTGATTCCTCACCATACTACTATCATGACTCACATTCTCCCTAATTATCCAACCTAAACTCCTGTCATTTATCTCCACCAATTATCCTTCCAATAAAACCCCAGCAGCCACAAAAACAACACCCTGATCTTGACCATGAACCTAAGCTTTTTTGACCAATTCGCAAGCCCATGCCTCATAGGAATCCCCCTAATTCTTCTCTCAATACTATTCCCTGCCCTACTACTTCCCACACCAAACAACCGCTGAATCACCAACCGCCTCTCCACCCTTCAACTTTGATTCTTTCACCTAATCACTAAGCAACTAATAACTCCATTAAACAAAACTGGCCACAAATGAGCCCTACTCCTAACCTCATTAATACTACTCTTACTTATAATTAATCTACTAGGCCTCCTACCATACACATTCACACCAACCACCCAACTGTCAATAAACATAGCCCTAGCCCTCCCCCTTTGGCTTGCTACCCTATTAACAGGCCTGCGAAATCAACCCTCAATCTCTCTAGGCCATCTCCTACCTGAAGGCACACCCACACCGCTAATCCCAGCCCTAATTATAATCGAAACAACCAGCCTATTAATCCGTCCACTAGCCCTTGGCGTCCGCCTAACAGCTAACCTCACAGCGGGCCACCTACTTATCCAACTCATCTCCACAGCCACCACCGCCCTTCTCCCCATCATACCAACAATTTCACTTCTAACAGCACTAATTTTATTCCTGCTGACTATTCTAGAGGTGGCAGTAGCCATAATCCAAGCCTACGTATTCGTCCTACTCCTAAGCCTCTACTTACAAGAAAACATTTAATGGCCCACCAAGCCCACTCATACCATATAGTAGACCCAAGCCCCTGACCCATCTTCGGAGCAGCAGCCGCCCTACTCACCACCTCAGGACTAATCATATGATTCCATTACAACTCCTCATACCTCCTAACTCTAGGACTGCTCTCCACAATGCTAGTCATACTACAATGATGACGAGACATTGTACGAGAAAGCACATTCCAAGGCCATCACACTCCCCCCGTACAAAAAGGCCTACGATATGGAATAATCCTATTCATTACATCAGAAGCATTCTTTTTCCTAGGCTTCTTCTGAGCGTTCTTCCACTCTAGCTTAGCACCTACCCCCGAACTAGGAGGACAATGACCCCCAACAGGAATCAACCCCCTAAACCCCCTAGAAGTACCCTTATTAAACACAGCCATCCTACTCGCCTCAGGCGTAACCGTTACATGAGCACACCACAGCATCACAGAAGGTAGTCGAAAGCAAGCAATTCACGCACTCACCCTAACCATCCTACTAGGATTCTACTTCACAGCCCTCCAAGCCATAGAATACTACGAAGCACCCTTCTCCATTGCTGATGGTGTATATGGTTCAACCTTTTTCGTTGCCACTGGATTCCACGGCCTCCATGTAATTATCGGATCCTCCTTCCTATCAGTCTGCCTCCTACGACTAATCAAATTCCATTTCACCCCAAACCACCACTTTGGATTTGAAGCGGCAGCCTGATACTGACACTTCGTAGACATCATCTGATTATTCCTCTACATAACTATCTACTGATGAGGCTCATGCTCTTCTAGTATACTAATTACAATCGACTTCCAATCCTTAAAATCTGGTGTAACCCCAGAGAAGAGCAATAAACATAATCACATTCATACTTACTCTATCCCTCGTCCTATGTATCCTCCTCACCACCCTAAACTTCTGACTCTCCCAAATAAACCCAGACTCAGAAAAACTATCCCCATACGAATGTGGCTTTGACCCACTAGGATCCGCCCGACTTCCCTTTTCTATTCGATTCTTCCTCAGTAGCAATCTTATTCCTCCTCTTCGACCTAGAAATTGCCCTCCTCCTCCCACTCCCATGAGCCAGCCAGCTACAATCCCCCACCACCACACTCATCTGAGCCTCCGCCCTAATCCTCTTATTAACACTAGGGCTAATCTACGAATGAATGCAAGGAGGCCTAGAATGGGCAGAATAACAGAAAGTTAGTCTAACCAAGACAGTTGATTTCGACTCAACAGACCACAGATCAACCCTGTGACTTTCTCTATGTCACTTCTACACCTAAGTTTCTACTCCGCCTTCACCCTAAGTGGCCTAGGATTAGCCTTCCACCGAACCCACCTAATCTCTGCCCTATTATGCCTAGAAAGCATAATACTATCCCTATACATTGCCCTGTCTGTCTGACCCATCGAAAACCAAGCTACATCATCCACCCTAATGCCCGTTCTCATGTTAGCTTTTTCAGCCTGTGAAGCAGGAGCTGGCCTAGCAATACTAGTTGCCTCCACACGAACCCACGGTTCAGACCACCTACACAACCTAAACCTCCTACAATGCTAAAAATCATCCTCCCCATAATCATACTTCTCCCCACGGCACTTCTATCCCCTAAAAAGCTCCTATGAACAAATACTACCATATATAGCCTCCTAATTGCCACCCTCAGCCTGCAATGACTGCTCCCAACATACTATCCCCACAAAAACCTCACCCCATGAACCGGCATCGACCAAATCTCATCTCCCCTACTAACCCTAACCTGCTGACTCCTCCCCCTAATAATCATAGCAAGTCAAAACCACTTACAACAAGAACCCCCTGCACGAAAACGAACATTCATCCTAGCCCTCATTACAATTCAACCTTTCATTATCCTAGCCTTCTCATCCACTGAACTAATATTATTTTATATCTCATTTGAAGCAACCCTAATCCCCACCTTAATCCTAATCACACGATGGGGAAATCAACCAGAACGCTTAAGCGCTGGTATTTACCTTCTATTCTATACCCTAATTAGCTCCCTACCGCTCTTAGTCACAATATTATACCTTCACATACAGATTGGTACCCTACACCTCACAATAATCAACCTAACCCACCCTTCACTAAACAACTCCTGAGCTAATATACTATCAAGCCTAGCCCTATTAATAGCATTCATAGTAAAAGCACCCTTATATGGCCTACACCTATGACTGCCCAAAGCCCATGTTGAAGCCCCCATTGCTGGCTCAATACTACTCGCCGCATTACTCCTAAAACTAGGGGGATATGGTATCATACGAATCACCCTCCTAATAGAAACCCCCCAAAACCATTTACACTACCCGTTCATTACCCTAGCCCTATGAGGTGCACTAATAACTAGCTCAATTTGCCTACGCCAAACCGACCTTAAATCCCTAATCGCCTACTCCTCTGTAAGCCACATAGGACTTGTCATTGCCGCAAGCATAATCCAAACCCACTGAGCATTCGCAGGCGCAATAATACTCATAGTCTCCCACGGACTAACTTCCTCCATACTATTCTGCCTAGCAAATACAAACTACGAACGCACACATAGCCGAACCCTTCTCCTAACACGAGGACTACAACCCCTCCTACCACTAATAGCCACCTGATGACTCCTAGCCAACCTCACCAATATGGCCCTTCCCCCTACAACAAACCTAATAGCAGAACTATCAATTATAGTCGCACTATTCAACTGATCTACCCCTACAATTATTCTAACCGGAATCGCAACTCTACTAACCGCCACATACACCTTATTCATATTACTTACAACCCAACGAGGAACCCTACCCACCCATATTACATCCACCCAAAACTCAACCACACGAGAGCACCTCCTAATAACCCTCCACATCACCCCCCTACTTCTCCTGATCCTAAAGCCCAACCTCATCTCCGGAATCTTATGCAAGTATAGTTTAACCCAAACATTAGACTGTGATTCTAGAAATAGAAGTTAGACCCTTCTTACCTGCCGAGGGGAGGTTCAACCAACAAGAACTGCTAATTCCTGTATCTGAGTCTAAAACCTCAGCCCCCTTACTTTTAAAGGATAATAGCAATCCAATGGTCTTAGGAGCCACTCATCTTGGTGCAAGTCCAAGTAAAAGTAATGGAACCCGCCCTCCTCCTAAACACATCAGTTATCCTAACACTCACAACGATCATCACACCAGCGCTACTCCCACTTATATCAAAAAACTTTCAAAACTCCCCAGCCACCATTACACACACTGTCAAAACCGCATTCTTAATAAGCCTGGTACCAACAACACTTTTCATGTACCTGGGCTCAGAAAGCATTATCTCCCACCTAGAATGAAAATTCACCACAAACTTTAAAATCCCCCTTAGTTTCAAAATAGACCAATACTCCTTATTATTCTTGCCTATCGCCCTATTCGTTACATGATCCATCCTTCAGTTCGCAACATGATACATAAGCTCAGAGCCATATATTACAAAATTCTTCTCCTACCTCCTAACATTCCTCGTCTCCATGCTAATACTAACTACCGCCAACAACATATTCCTCCTCTTCATTGGGTGAGAAGGTGTAGGCATCATGTCATTCCTACTAATCGGCTGATGACAAGGCCGAGCAGAAGCCAACACAGCTGCCCTACAAGCCGTCCTCTACAATCGAATCGGAGACATTGGCCTCATCCTAAGTATAGCATGACTTGCCTCTACCATAAACACCTGAGAAATCCAACAAACCTTCTCCAACACTCAAACCCCTATCCTCCCCCTACTAGGCCTCATCCTAGCAGCCACAGGAAAATCCGCCCAATTTGGTCTCCACCCCTGACTACCAGCCGCCATAGAAGGCCCAACCCCAGTCTCCGCCTTACTCCACTCCAGCACTATGGTAGTCGCTGGGATCTTCCTACTAATTCGCACCCACCCCCTGCTAGCTAGCAACCAAACCGCTCTCACCCTCTGCCTATGCCTAGGGGCCCTATCCACCTTATTCGCCGCAACATGTGCCCTAACACAAAATGATATCAAAAAGATCATCGCCTTCTCCACATCAAGCCAACTCGGCCTAATAATAGTAACAATCGGATTAAACCTCCCACAACTAGCCTTCTTACACATCTCAACACACGCTTTCTTTAAAGCCATGCTCTTCCTCTGCTCAGGCTCAATTATCCACAGCCTAAACGGAGAGCAAGACATCCGAAAAATAGGATCCCTACAAAAAATCCTACCAACAACTACCTCCTGCCTAACTATCGGCAACCTAGCCCTAATAGGAACCCCATTCTTAGCAGGATTTTACTCAAAAGACCCAATCATCGAAAACCTAAACACCTCCTACCTAAACACTTGAGCACTACTTCTGACCCTAATAGCCACATCATTCACTGCAACCTACAGCCTACGCATAACCCTACTAGTACAAACAGGATCCACCCGCATACCACCAATCACCCCAACAAACGAAAATAACCAGGAAATCACCAACCCCCTAACTCGACTTGCCCTAGGCAGCATCATAGCAGGACTATTAATCACATCCTACATTCTCCCCACAAAAACCCCCCCAATAACTATACCAACACTCACAAAAACCGCAGCTATTGTCGTTACAATCCTAGGAATTGCCCTAGCCCTAGAACTCTCTAACATAACTCACATACTTATCCACCCAAAACAAAACCCTCTAACAAACTTCTCCTCTTCACTGGGCTATTTCAACCCCCTAACACACCGACTTAGCTCCACAAACCTACTATGCACCGGACAAAAAATCGCCTCACACCTAATCGACCTATCCTGGTACAAAAAAATAGGCCCTGAAGGGCTCGCCGATCTTCAGCTCTTAGCAACCAAAACCTCAATCAACCTCCACACTGGCCTAATCAAGACCTACCTAGAATCCTTCGCCCTCTCCATCCTCATTATTACCCTATCACTCCATAGACCCATAAACTAATGGCCCCCAACCCACGAAAACACCACCCCCTACTAAAAATAGTCAACAACTCCCTAATTGATCTACCAACCCCCTCAAACATCTCTGCCCTATGGAACTTTGGATCCCTATTGGGCATCTGCCTACTCACTCAAATCCTAACAGGACTTCTACTAGCCGCACACTACACTGCAGACACTACCCTAGCCTTCTCATCTGTTGCCCACACATGCCGAAACGTACAATACGGCTGATTAATCCGCAACCTCCATGCAAATGGAGCTTCATTCTTTTTCATCTGCATCTACTTTCACATTGGACGTGGAATTTACTACGGCTCCTACCTGTACAAAGAAACCTGGAACACAGGAGTCATCCTCCTCCTCACCCTAATAGCAACTGCCTTCGTAGGATACGTCTTACCCTGAGGACAAATATCATTCTGAGGAGCTACAGTCATCACCAACCTATTCTCTGCCATCCCGTACATCGGCCAAACCCTCGTCGAATGGGCCTGAGGCGGATTTTCAGTAGACAACCCCACACTAACACGATTCTTTACACTCCACTTCCTCCTTCCTTTCATAATCGCGGGCCTCACCATCATCCACCTCACATTCCTACACGAATCCGGCTCAAACAACCCCCTAGGCGTCTCCTCCAACTGCGATAAAATCCCATTCCACCCCTACTTCTCCTTAAAAGACATCCTAGGCTTCATACTAATACTCCTTCCCCTAATAACTCTAGCCCTATTCTCCCCCAATCTCCTCGGGGACCCAGAAAACTTCACACCCGCAAACCCCTTAGTCACACCCCCACACATTAAACCAGAATGATACTTCCTATTCGCATACGCCATCCTACGCTCCATCCCTAACAAACTAGGAGGCGTATTAGCCCTAGCCGCCTCTGTGCTAATCCTATTTTTAAGCCCCCTACTTCACAAATCCAAACAACGAGCAATAACCTTCCGCCCCTTATCTCAAATCTTATTCTGAACCCTAGTTGCAAACCTTCTCATTCTAACATGAGTAGGAAGCCAACCCGTAGAACACCCATTCATCATCATTGGCCAACTAGCCTCCATTACCTACTTCACCATCCTTCTTGTCCTCTTCCCTGCCATCGCAGCCCTAGAGAACAAAATACTCAACTACTAAACTCTAATAGTTTATAAAAACATCGGTCTTGTAAACCGAAGAATGAAGACTATACCCCTTCTTAGAGTTCACCCATCAGAAAAGAGGGAGTTAAACCCTCATCTCCAACTCCCAAAGCTGGAATTCTACATTAAACTATTTTCTGACCCCCCCCTACACTGCCCGAATTGCACCTCGAGATAACCCCCGAACAACCTCCAACACCACAAATAACGTCAATAACAACCCCCACCCCGCCACCAAAAACATCCCCGCCCCACAGGAGTAAAACATAGCCACCCCACTAAAATCTAACCGAACAGAAAGCAACCCGCCACCATCAACAGTCACCAACCCCAACTTCCACCCCTCCACAAAACCCCCTACAACTGCCCCAACAACAAGCACCAAAATAAACCCCAAACCGTACCCTACAACCCGCCAATCCCCCCAAGCCTCAGGGAAGGGATCTGCCGCTAACGACACTGAATACACGAACACTACCAGCATTCCTCCCAAATAAACTATGAACAAAACCAACGACACAAATGACACCCCCAAACTCAACAACCACCCACAACCGGTAACAGACGCCACTACCAACCCAACCACCCCATAATAAGGGGAAGGATTAGACGCTACCCCCAAACCCCCCAAAACAAAACCTAGCCCTAAAAAAATCACAAAATAAGTCATAGCAATTCCTGCTTGGCTTTTCTCCAAGAACTGCGGCCTGAAAAGCCGCCGCTGTAAACTTCAACTACAGAAATTAAAGAAAACATAGGACATAATTACAGGACCCCCCCCCTCCCCCCCCGTACATTATGTCCTATGTATTGCTGTGCATTAACTTATCTACCATATTTATAGTCCCCATTTACTTAGGAAACCCCATATGATGAATGCATCAAACACATAGTTATGTATACGGGCATATAGCTCACATCCAAGATATTATTCCTCATAATACTCAAACGATCCACTAATAATGCATGGATTAAGAACATACATGTAATCGGGCATTAACGATTATAGCACATTTCTCCGTCCAGAGTACCTTTCATGTAATGGTATCCAGGACAACTCCAAATATTATACCGTACCAAACCCATACACTGTCAAACTGTACATACCCCCACACCAATACGGAAGTGCCTAACTACACACTATGATTGGTACCGCCCATAACATGCGACATCTCCAGCCGTACATAAAGCAGGGACCAGGTTATTTATTAATCTTACACCTCACGTGAAATCAGCAACTCGACGTAGAACGGATCCATCATGACTAGCTTCAGGCCCATACTTTCCCCCTACACCCTAGCACGACTTGCTCTTTTGCGCCTCTGGTTCCTATGTCAGGGCCATAACTTGACAAATCCCTTAATCTTGCTCTTCACAGATACATCTGGTCGGGGTCATACCTCACCATTTCAGTCCGTGATCGCGGCATTCCCCGACCCTGGCGCCTTTGGTTCTCTTTTCTCTCTCACACCTTCAGGTCGCCCCTCCAGTGCAACGGGTGAATTGGTTTATATCCTGCACCTAAATTATGCGTTATCACCTAATCTCGATCTCAGGTCCCACTGGCGTTACGGCTTACGGATTACTGGTATCACCTTTACACTGATGCACTTTGTCTTCCATAACTAGGCTTAATGTAATGGTCTAAGGACATACAGACTCCCCCGCGCAATGCACTCTCTCGTCCATTTGGTTATGGTGTGTCCACAAACTCCTCTAAATGTTGCTATTGAGTGAATGCTTGTAGGGCATAAATTTTCATCTTTTTACTTCATTTTTTTCCGCTAACTTTTTAAACAACACGGCCAACTTTCAACTAAAAGTTTGTCAACCGTTCGTTTGTTTGTTGTTCATTCATGTTTGATCGTTTGTTTCATCAATCATTTGTTCTATTATTCATTCATTTATTTGTTTGTTGTTCATTCATGTTTGATCGTTTGTTTCATCAATCATTTGTTCTATTATTCATTCATTTATTTGTTTGTTGTTCATTCATGTTTGATCGTTTGTTTCATCAATCATTTGTTCTATTATTCATTCATTTATTTGTTTGTTGTTCATTCATGTCTGATCGTTTGTTTCATCAATCATTTGTTCTATTATTCATTCATTTATTTGTTTGTTGTTCATTCATGTTTGATCGTTTGTTTCATCAATCATTTGTTCTATTATTCATTCATTTATTTGTTTGTTGCTCATTCATGTTTGATCGTTTGTTTCATCAATCATTTGTTCTATTATTCATTCATTTATTTGTTTGTTGTTCATTCATGTTTGATCGTTTGTTTCATCAATCATTTGTTCTATTATTCATTCATTTATTTGTTTGTTGTTCATTCATGTTTGATCGTTTGTTTCATCAATCATTTGTTCTATTATTCATTCATTTATTTGTTTGTTGTTCATTCATGTTTGATCGTTTGTTTCATCAATCATTTGTTCTATTATTCATTCATTTATTTGTTTGTTGTTCATTCATGTTTGATCGTTTGTTTCATCAATCATTTGTTCTATTATTCATTCATTTATTTGTTTGTTGTTCATTCATGTTTGATCGTTTGTTTCATCAATCATTTGTTCTATTATTCATTCATTTATTTGTTTGTTGTTCATTCATGTTTGATCGTTTGTTTCATCAATCATTTGTTCTATTATTCATTCATTTATTTGTTTGTTGTTCATTCATGTTTGATCGTTTGTTTCATCAATCATTTGTTCTATTATTCATTCATTTATCCTACCATTACCAGCACTGGAATCACATTACAAACCGCCAACACATCACATTCCCTTTCCTTCTCCCCAGCACAGGCACTAATAAATAACTCTACCTCTTATCCCCACTTCCTCTTCCCACACCACATTCCCACCAATTTAACAATCCTATCTTTCTCTTCTTTTTTCCCCAACAACAAACAACAACAACAAACACAACAACAACAACAAACACAACAACAACAACAAACACAACAACAACAACAAACACAACAACAACAACAACAAACACAACAACAACAACAACAAACACAACAACAACAACAACAAACACAACAACAACAACAACAAACACAACAACAAAGGTCCTCGTAGCTTAACCCAAAGCATGGCACTGAAGATGCCAAGATGGCCCTTTCCCCGCCCATGGACAAAAGACTTAGTCCTAACCTTACCATTAGTTCCTACTAGACATATACATGCAAGTATCCGCGCCCCAGTGTAAATGCCCTTGACCCCTAAGACCCTAGGTAGAAGGAGCCGGCATCAGGCACGCCCATAGCAGCCCAAGACGCCTTGCCCAGCCACACCCCCACGGGTACTCAGCAGTAATTAACATTAAGCAATAAGTGTAAACTTGACTTAGTTATAGTAACATTAAGGGTTGGTAAATCTTGTGCCAGCCACCGCGGTCACACAAGAGACCCAAATTAATAGTACGCGGCGTAAAGAGTGGACCCATGGCTATCATAACAACTAAGGCTGAAAGGTAACTGAGCTGTCATAAGCTTAAGGTACATTTAAAATCACCCTAAAAACGACCTTAGCTCTTACGACCAATTAAACTCCACGAAAGCCAGGACACAAACTGGGATTAGATACCCCACTATGCCTAGCCCTAAATCTTGATGCTTACCCCACTAAAGCATCCGCCCGAGAACTACGAGCACAAACGCTTAAAACTCTAAGGACTTGGCGGTGCCCCAAACCCACCTAGAGGAGCCTGTTCTGTAATCGACAACCCACGCTACACCCGACCACTCCTTGCAAAAACTACAGTCTACATACCGCCGTCGCCAGCTCACCTCCACTGAGAGCATAATAGTGAACACAATTGCCCTAACCCCGCTAATACGACAGGTCAAGGTATAGCCCACGGAGTGGAAGAAATGGGCTACATTTTCTAACTTAGAAAACCCCAATATAACGAAAGGGAGCATGAAACAACTCCCAGAAGGCGGATTTAGCAGTAAAGCAGGATAACGAAGCCCCCTTAAAACTGGCCCTGGAGCACGTACATACCGCCCGTCACCCTCCTCACAAGCTTTAGACCCCCCCATAAATAATATGCCCACCCGCCAAAGATGAGGTAAGTCGTAACAAGGTAAGTGTACCGGAAGGTGCACTTAGTACACCAAGACGTAGCTATAACATAAAGCGTTCAGCTTACACCTGAAAGATACCCACTACACACCAGGTCGTCTTGAAGCCCACTCTAGCCCAACCCCTAAAACCAAAACACTTAAAAACTCACTAAACCTTTAAACTAAAACATTCTTCAAACTTAGTATAGGCGATAGAAAAGGCAATCAGGCGCGATAGAGACCCGTACCGTAAGGGAAAGATGAAATAATAGTGAATAAACCAAGCAAAAAACAGCAAAGATAAACCCTTGTACCTCTTGCATCATGATTTAGCAAGAACAACCAAGCAAAACGAACTTAAGCTTGCCACCCCGAAACCCAAGCGAGCTACTTACAAGCAGCTACCCATGAGCGAACCCGTCTCTGTTGCAAAAGAGTGGGATGACTTGTTAGTAGAGGTGAAAAGCCAACCGAGCTGGGTGATAGCTGGTTACCTGTGAAATGAATCTAAGTTCAGCCTTGATACCTCTACAAGGACTCCCTCCCAAGCCACCCCAATGAAGACAGTCAAGAGTAATTTAAAGGAGGTACAGCTCCTTTAACAAAGAACACAACCTCCCCTAGCGGATAACCAACTCTGCCAATAATAATTGTGGGCCCTAAAGCAGCCACCAACAAAGAATGCGTCAAAGCTCTACCTTAAAAAAATCCTAAAACCACACGATTCCCTTCCCACTAACAGGTTAGCCTATGACAATAGGAGAATTAATACTAAAATGAGTAACTAGGACACACCTCCTCTTAAGCGCAAGCTTACATCCACCATATTATTAACAGAACAGATACCCCAACTCCAACAAGACCACATATCCCACCCTCTGTTGACCCAACCCAGGAGCGCACATTAGAAAGATTGAAATCTGTGAAAGGAACTAGGCAAACTAAGGCCCGACTGTTTACCAAAAACATAGCCTTCAGCTAAACCAAGTATTGAAGGTGATGCCTGCCCAGTGACCCTGTTCAACGGCCGCGGTATCCTAACCGTGCGAAGGTAGCGCAATCAATTGTCCCATAAATCGAGACTTGTATGAATGGCTAAACGAGGTCTTAACTGTCTCTCACAGATAATCAGTGAAATTGATCTCCCTGTGCAAAAGCAGGGATACACACATAAGACGAGAAGACCCTGTGGAACTTAAAAATCACCAGCCACCCCACAACAAAACCCAACCTACACAGGCCCACCGCTGAAGAAAAACACTGGCTGACATTTTTCGGTTGGGGCGACCTTGGAGAAAAACAAATCCTCCAAAAATAAGACCACCATCTTAACCAAGAGCAACCCCTCAACGTACTAACAGTAACCAGACCCAATACAATTGATCAATGGACCAAGCTACCCCAGGGATAACAGCGCAATCCCCTCCAAGAGCCCATATCGACGAGGGGGTTTACGACCTCGATGTTGGATCAGGACACCCTAATGGTGAAGCCGCTATTAAGGGTTCGTTTGTTCAACGATTAATAGTCCTACGTGATCTGAGTTCAGACCGGAGCAATCCAGGTCGGTTTCTATCTATGACGAACTTTTCCCAGTACGAAAGGACCGGAAAAGTGAGGCCAATGCCACAATGTACGCCCCCTCTCTAAGCAATGACTTCAACTAAACTGCCAAGAGACCTCCCCCACAACACCCATCCTAGAAAAGGACCGCTAGCGTGGCAGAGTCTGGCAAATGCAAAAGGCTTAAGCCCTTTACCCAGAGGTTCAAGTCCTCTCCCTAGCTCACTACCCACTCATGACTGCAAACTATTTAATTATAGCCCTGTCATATGCTGTACCAGTCCTAATTGCCGTAGCTTTCCTAACATTAGTAGAACGAAAAATCCTGAGCTACATGCAAGCTCGAAAAGGCCCAAACATTGTTGGGCCTTTTGGGCTACTCCAGCCAGTAGCAGACGGGGTGAAACTATTCATTAAAGAACCTGTCCGCCCATCCACCTCTTCTCCAATCCTTTTCATCCTAACCCCCATGCTAGCCCTTCTTCTAGCTATCACAATCTGAATTCCCCTCCCCCTTCCCTTCCCCCTCACTGACCTTAACTTAGGCATCCTATTTCTCCTAGCCATATCAAGTCTAGCAGTATACTCCATCCTGTGATCAGGCTGAGCCTCCAACTCAAAATATGCACTCATTGGGGCACTACGAGCAGTAGCACAGACTATCTCATATGAGGTCACACTAGCCATTATCCTTCTATCAGTAATTATACTAAGCGGGAGCTACACCCTGAACACACTCGCTATCACACAAGAGCCACTATACCTAATCTTCTCCTCATGACCCCTTGCAATAATATGATATATCTCCACCCTCGCCGAAACCAACCGCGCCCCATTTGACCTTACCGAAGGAGAGTCGGAGTTAGTGTCAGGCTTTAATGTAGAATATGCTGCAGGTCCTTTCGCCCTTTTCTTCTTAGCTGAATACGCAAACATCATATTAATAAATACCATAACCGCCATCCTATTCCTAAATCCCAGCTCACTAGGCCCACCCTTAGAGCTATTCCCCATAATCTTAGCTACAAAAACTCTACTCCTCTCCTCGGGCTTCCTATGAATCCGCGCCTCATACCCACGATTCCGCTATGACCAGCTCATACACCTCCTCTGAAAAAGCTTCCTACCACTAACACTAGCCCTATGTCTCTGACACATCAGCATACCTATCTCCTACGCAGGCCTCCCGCCCCACCTAAGATCAACCTGAACAAAAGGAAATGTGCCTGAACGTTAAGGGTCACTATGATAAAGTGAACATAGAGGTATATCAACCCTCTCATTTCCTTCAACCTTAGAAAAGTAGGACTCGAACCTACACAAAAGAGATCAAAACTCTTCATACTTCCTCTATATTATTTCCTAGTAGAGTCAGCTAACAAAGCTATCGGGCCCATACCCCGAAAATGATGGTTCAACCCCATCCCCTACTAATGAACCCCCATGCAAAACTAATCTCCACCCTAAGCTTGATCCTAGGCACAACCATCACCATCTCCAGTAACCACTGAATAATAGCCTGAACCGGACTAGAAATCAACACCCTTGCTATCATCCCCCTCATCTCAAAACCCCATCACCCCCGAGCCATTGAAGCAATAATTAAATACTTCCTAGTTCAAGCAACAGCATCCGCCCTACTTCTGTTCTCAAGCATATCCAACGCCTGAGCCACCGGACAATGAGATATTACCCAACTCACCCACCCAACATCCTGCCTTCTCCTAACAACTGCCATTGCAATAAAGTTAGGGCTAGTACCATTTCACTTCTGATTTCCAGAAGTTCTCCAAGGCTCTCCCATAATTACTGCACTACTCCTATCAACAGCAATGAAATTTCCCCCAATCACCATCCTCTTCCTAACATCCCACTCGCTAAACCCCACCCTCCTAACAACCATGGCCATTGCCTCAGCGACTCTAGGTGGCTGAATAGGACTAAACCAAACCCAGATTCGAAAAATCTTAGCTTTTTCCTCTATTTCACATATAGGCTGAATAGCAATCATCATTATCTACAACCCTAACCTAACTTTACTAACCTTCTACCTATATACACTAATGACCGCCACAGTATTCCTCTCCTTTAACACAACTAAAGCACTAAAACTCACCACAATAATAACCTCATGAACAAAAACCCCCATACTAAACGCAACCCTGATATTAACGCTACTATCACTAGCAGGCCTCCCACCACTAACCGGATTCCTACCCAAATGACTTATCACCCAAGAGCTTACTAAGCAAGAAATAACCACAGCAGCAACAACCATGGCCATTCTTTCACTGCTCGGACTATTCTTCTACCTCCGCCTCGCATACTACTCGACAATTACCCTACCACCAAACACCACAAACCACATAAAACAGTGGCACACAAGTAAGACGACAAACACCGTAGTTGCCCTCCTAGCCTCCTTAACTATCCTACTCCTCCCTCTCTCCCCCATAATTCTCACCACCATTTAGAAACTTAGGATTGACCCAAACCAAAGGCCTTCAAAGCCTTAAACAAGAGTTAGACCCTCTTAGTTTCTGCTAAGATCCGCAGGATACTAACCTACATCCTCTGAATGCAACCCAGATGCTTTAATTAAGCTAGGACCTTATCTAGATAGATGGGCCTCGATCCCATATTCCCCTGATTAACAGCCAGGTGCCTAAACCCGCAGGCTTCTATCTACCAGACTCCGGCACTTTTAACGTGCATCAATGAGCTTGCAACTCAACATGAAACTTTCACTACAGAGCCGATAAGAAGAGGAATTTAACCTCTGTAAAAAGGACTACAGCCTAACGCCTTAAACACTCAGCCATCTTACCT